ACTTAACATCATCATACTTACATGCATCATTAACCAATTTGATTGTAAAGCAGGAACTAAAGGACTAGCTTTTTGCATGTCAGCAGATAAAGTTAAATTTGCAAATCCATTAATTAATAATGCAATCGGTAATAACACCGCACCCAATAATTTACTTTTTGTTTTATATTCTAAATATAAATATATTGTTAATATTGTCCAAGTTAAAAATAATAACGATTCATATAAATTACTTAATGGAAAATAACCAGCTACAATCCATCTTGAACCAAGAATAAAAAATAAAAGACCATTTGCGATAAGTGCACTTAATTTTCCAATTTGTACTAGATTTTTTTTTCCTCTAAAAAGTGATAAACTAATCCAATATATAATTGTAGCAAATAATAAAATGCCAAAAACAATATTAGATGAAAGATTTTGAGTAATATTCCAATCCATTAAACTTCTCCAATAAAAATTATTTCTATCATTAGTTTTATAATGTACTATTTTACTTAAAAATCAACTATTTAAGTATCTTTATTTTATTAAAAGAAATGATTTAAAAAAAGAATTAATTTAAAACAATAAAAAGAAAAAACAAACTTTAAAATTAATTGTAATAATTAAAAGAAACATACTCTTAATTATTACAAAGATTAGGCTTTTAATGAGTTTTGAATAAAATTCAATATTATATTTGACATCAATTACAATTCTAAAGTAATATATTTTTAATTTCACCAAAATGCTTTTTATGACAACAACAATCAAATATGAAATGATGATTCTTCTAACTGAAGAATTTAATGATAATGAATTAAAAAATTGGGCATTTAACTATGCAAAAGCATTAAGAAAATTAAATGCATCTGAAATATCTGTAATTTCAAGAGGTAAACGAGATTTAGCCTATGAAATTGCAAATCAAAAACGTGGAAATTTTATTCAAATTAATTTTTCAAGTATTCCTAAATATGTAGAAAATTTTTCAAGTAGTTTAAAATTTGATTCTAATGTATTAAGATTTTTAGTTTTAAACAAAGCGGATAACGTAAAAAATTTTTAAAAAAATTTTTTACGTTAATTACTTGAATTAGAAATAAATATTTGTTAATATATGAGTAGTAATTGTTTCCTCAGTAGCTCAGTGGTAGAGCAATCGGCTGTTAACCGATTGGCCGTAGGTTCAAGTCCTACCTGGGGAGTTTAAAAATTTAGATGAATAAAAAATTATGAAAAATAATCTCGATCCTTTACGAATAGGAGAAAAGCTTTTCTCTTCACGCTTACTTTTAGGTACAGGAAAATATCGAACAAGTAAAAATGCTATAGAAAGTATTAAGGCAAGTGAATGTGAAATTGTGACAGTTGCAGTTCGTCGGTTACCTACAAATTTAAATAATGATAATATTAGTTTTTTAAAGTCCTTAAATTGGGAAAAATTATGGTTATTACCCAATACAGCTGGTTCACAAACGGCAGAGGATGCAATTAGAATGGCATTTTTAGGACATGAGTTAGCTTGCCAATTAGGTCAAGAAGATAACTTTTTTGTAAAATTAGAAGTTATTTCTGATCCAAAATATTTACTTCCTGATCCAGTTGGAACTTTAAAAGCAGCAGAATTCTTAGTCAAAAAAGGGTTTACTGTTTTGCCTTATATTAATGCAGATCCTATGTTAGCATTACATTTAGAAGATTTAGGATGTGCTACTGTCATGCCCCTTGGATCACCAATTGGCTCGGGTCAAGGTTTAAATAATATTTCAAATCTTCAAATTATTATTGAAAATGCTAAAGTCCCTGTAATTGTTGATGCAGGAATTGGTGCCCCAAGCGAAGCGACATTGGCAATGGAATTAGGTGCGGATGCAGTTTTACTTAATACAGCAGTTGCACAAGCAAAAAATCCTGAACAAATGGCTTTAGCAATGAAATTGGGGGTACAATCTGGACGTTTAGGTTATTTAGCTGGTCGGATGGAAAAAAAATATTATGCTACCCCAAGTTCTCCAATTACTCAGATAAGCAAAATATAATAATAAATAATAAGTTTAAATTTTTTGCATTTTAAATCAATAGTCTATTTTTTAGACTATTGATTTAAAAGTTTAATTAACGTTTTTTCTGTAATTCTTTACCCTGATCAATTAATTGTTGCATATATCTAGGATCGTGGTTAAGTCGATCTGGATCAACTTTTTCACCACTTGTAGCATGTGTACCATCTATAATAGCTACATCAGGTTCAATTTCAATTACTATTTCTTCAGTAAATACATCACTAAAGAAAACTGAGCTACTTACACCTACACCAGATAAAATTGGTTTTTCTTTAAGCTTCATCGTAATTCGATCACCAGCCTTAAATGGGTTTCGTACACAATACTCAGCTAATGTATCTTCAATTAACTTTGTGACAACACGACGTAATGGACGTGCACCATAATATGGATCGTAACCTTTTTCTGTTAATAAGTAGCGAATATTTGTGTCTACAACTAACTCAATAGATTGAGTTGCTAAACGTTTAGCTACACTCTTTAACATTAAATCTGCAATTTGCCAAATTTCATATTTACTTAAGTGGCTGAAAACAATAATTTCATCGACACGATTTAAAAGTTCTGGTCGGAAGAATTTCTTTAATTCTCCATGAACTAATGAAACTGTATTTTCATAGTTCTTTATGTCCTCTTCTTTAATTTCAGGTTTTTTTGGAGCACGAATAGAAATAGTGCCATCTGATTTCATATCGATGTCAACTTTTTGCGTATTTTTTTTCGCTTCTTTATTGTTATAAAAATCTTTAATCCATGAACTTTCTCGTTCAAGAGCTTGCGCTCCAATATTAGTTGTCATGGTAATAATTGTATTTTTAAAGCTTACTAAACGATGAGATGAATCTGTTAGCTGCCCATCATCTAAGATTTGTAAAAATAAATTGAAAACATCTGGGTGCGCTTTTTCAACTTCATCAAATAAAACTATTGAATAAGGTTTTCTTCTCACAGCTTCAGTTAACTGACCACCTTCTTTATATCCAACATAACCTGGAGGTGAACCAATTAATTTTGAAACTGTATGTTTTTCCATGAATTCTGACATATCAAACCGAATCATATTTGTTTCACTATTAAATACAAATTCAGCTAAAGCTTTTGTTAATTCAGTTTTTCCAACACCAGTTGGTCCGGCAAAAATAAAACTTGCAATCGGACGTTTCGGATCTGCAACACCAACTCGACCACGACGAATAGCTTTCGAAGCTGCTACAACAGCTTGGTCTTGACCAATAAGTTTACTATGCAGAATTTTTTCCATATTTTGTAACTTTTCTTGCTCTGATAGACCAATTTTATTTAATGGAATTTTAGTCCACTCAGATATAACACCTTGAATATCACTTTCACCAACTGAAAGACCAGGCATTAACTCTCCACCTAGCATGTATTTCACAATTTTTAAGTGTGCACTTACTTCTAATTCATGATCCATTAATTCCTTTGCTAAGTCAAAATCACCATTTTCAACAGCAGCTAATTTATCATTAATAGTATTTTGTACTTCTTCTTGTAATTTTTTAAGAGCAGCAGGCATCATTTTTCCACTTAATCGAGCACGAGAACCTGCTTCGTCAATAACATCAATAGCTTTATCGGGTAAATTACGATCCATAACATATCGATCTGAAAGTTCTACAGCTGCTTTCAGACTTTGTTCTGAAAACGTTACCATATGATGCGCTTCCATAACTGGTTTTAAACCTTGAAGAATGGTGTAAGTTGTTTTTACTGATGGTTCATCAACTCGAACTGGGTGGAATCGACGTTCTAACGCTGGATCTTTTTCAATATGCTGCATATATTCATCAGCTGTTGTCGCTCCAAGAACTCGTAATGTACCACGTGCAAGAGCTGGCTTTAAAAGGTTAGCTGCATCAACAGCACCTTCTGCTGCACCTGCACCTACTAAAGTATGAATTTCATCAATTGCTAAAATAATTTTACCTTGGGCAATAACTTCTTGAATAATCGATTTCATACGATCTTCAAATTCCCCACGATATTTTGTGCCAGCTAAGACTGAACCTAAATCAAGAGCAAGTACAATATTATTTTTTAAAAATTCAGGACAGTCATAGCGATCTTCCATTAACAAAGCAAGTCCTTCGACACACGCTGTTTTACCAACACCTGCCTCACCAAGGATGACCGGATTATTTTTTCGACGACGACCTAACGTTTTAACTAATTGTTGAATTTCACTATCACGCCCAATAACAGGATCTAATTTATTTTCTTGAGCTAATTTAGTCACATTCTCACAATACATATCTAAATGCGGAGTTTCAGAAACTCGGCCTTGTGTACCCCATTTATCAAATTCGGCTCCCGGTGGTGATAAAATATCTTCTTGTTGTTCTTGAATATAAGTTAATACTAATTGTCTTAACTTGGGTATATTAACTCCCATTTTATCCAAAATTCGCATTGCGATACCATCAGGTTCATTTAATAATGATAATAATACATGTTCAGTTCCCACATAATTGACACCTAAATCTTGGGCTTCATGAATTGACATTTCTAATACGCGTTTTGCCCGTGGAGTAAAAGGAATTTCCGAAGCTACAAATCCAGTACCGCGCCCAATGTACTTTTCAATTTCTTTTCGTGTCTTTTTTAATGTTAAATTTAATTGAGATAGAGCACGTCCACCAATACCATGACGTTGCCCAATTATTCCCATTAATAATTGTTCAGTTCCAACAAAATTATGCCCCATACGTCTTGCTTCTTCTTGAGCAAGCATAATTACTTTAATCGAACCTTCAGTGAATTTTTCAAACATTTTTCTTTTTCCGTATTTTTAACAAACAAAATAATCTGTTAGTAAATTTTTTCTGAGTACTTTTTCTATTCACAGGGAATGTGTAAATTTAAAAAAAAATATATAGATATAAATTGCTATAAAAAATTATATAATGCGTATCAAATTTTTTCTAGAGTTGCATAATAAATTACTTTAAATTATAATTCATATTGTATTTAAATACAATAATATTTGTGGCGGTATGGCCAAGTGGTAAGGCAGTGGATTGCAAATCCTCTACCCCCAGTTCGAATCTGGGTGCCGCCTTTAAATATTGTTCAATACCATTGCTTTTTTATAAGCAGATAAAATATAATATAATAAAAATCCAGTCAGGGGACGTGGTGGAATTGGTAGACACGACGGACTTAAAATCCGTTGCCTAGTGATAGTGCGTGAGGGTTCAAGTCCCTCCGTCCCCATTTAACATATAGTATACCTAAAATTTATAACATTCAAAATATTAAATAATTAAAAGTTTTTTTCTCTGTTAAATAAATGTAATAAATTACATTTATTTAACACTGATTTAAATGAAACAAATTCGACATAATACTCCAGGTGGTAAATCTGATCTTAATAATAGATTAAAAATATCTACCTTTGATGAATCATACCAAATTTCTAGAATTCGTTTATGAGTTCGAATTTCAAAATGTTCTCGAGAATCTTTATCAACGTGTGGAGAACGTAACACACAGTAAATTCTTCTCTTTGTAGGTAATGAAACTACTCCAAAAGGATCAATATGATCCTTATTTGTTTGAGTAATTTCCATTATTTTTTGACATGATGTAGTTAAAAGTTCATGATTAAATGATTCTAATCGTAACCTTACACCAAGTTTTTCGTTTGGTTTTATTTCCATAAATTTTTTCATTATTTAACAATTTTAGAAACTACACCAGCTCCAATTGTTCGGCCACCTTCACGAATTGCAAAACGCATACCTTCTTCAATTGCAACTGGGTATATGAATTCAGCTGTCATTTTAATACGATCGCCTGGCATTACCATTTCTACGACTGAACCATCATCTGCTGTAAATTGGATAATTGAACCTGTAACATCAGTTGTTCTTACATAGAATTGTGGACGGTAACCTGTAAAGAATGGTGTATGACGTCCACCTTCTTCTTTTGTTAAAACGTATACTTCTGATTCAAAATTTGTATGTGGAGTAATAGTACCTGGTTTAGCTAATACCATACCACGTTCAATATTTTCTCGAGTAACACCACGTAATAAGATACCTACATTATCTCCAGCAAACCCTTCTTCTAAAGTTTTTTGGAACATTTCAATACCAGTAATAGTTGTGGTTTGTGTTTCACCAACACCAACAATTTCTACGTTATCACCAACTTTTACTACGCCTCTTTCAATTCTTCCTGTTGCTACTGTACCTCGACCAGTAATTGAGAAAACATCTTCAACTGCCATTAAAAATGTTTTTTCAACATCACGTTCTGGAGTTGGAATGTAATCATCCACAGAATCCATTAAAGCAAAGATTTTATCAACCCAAGGGTTATCACCACGTTTAAGATCTGGATTAGATGAAATTGCTTCAATAGCCTGTAAAGCTGAACCAGGACAAATTGGGATATCATCACCTGGGAAGTCATAAGTAGATAATAATTCACGAACTTCTAATTCTACTAATTCTAATAATTCATCATCATCTACTTGATCTTGTTTATTTAAAAACACAACAATATGTGGAACACCTACTTGTTTTGCTAATAAAATATGTTCGCGTGTTTGAGGCATCGGACCATCTGCTGCAGATACAACTAAAATTGCACCATCCATTTGTGCCGCACCTGTAATCATATTTTTAACGTAATCTGCGTGACCTGGACAATCTACATGTGCATAGTGTCGAGTTTCTGTCTCATATTCAACGTGTGCAGTGTTAATCGTAATACCACGTGCACGTTCTTCGGGTGCTCCATCAATATCTGAATAATCTTTTGCTACAGAACTACCTTGTAACGATAATGTTGCTGTAATTGCTGCAGTTAAAGTTGTTTTACCGTGATCAACATGCCCAATTGTACCAATATTAACATGCGGTTTTGTACGTTCAAATTTTTCACGTGCCATTTGTAAAAATTCCTTTGAAATTTAATGTTTATAATAAAAATCTATTTGCTTTTAGCGAAATTAAAGTTAATCAATAAAGATTAACTTTTAATAGCGGAAATGCGCAAATGCTTTATTCGCATCTGCCATTTTATGAGTTTCTTCTTTTTTCTTTATAGTATTACCTATATCGTTTGCTGTGTCAATAATTTCACTAGCTAATTTAATTGACATTGTACGACCTACGCGTTGACGTGAGTACTGAATAATCCAACGTAAAGCTAAATTAGTAGCTCGAAAACTACTTACTTCAATCGGAACTTGATAAGTTGAACCACCAATTCTTCGTGCCTTCACTTCAACAACTGGGCTAGCATTTCTAATGGCTTTTTCAAAAATTACTAATGGATCTTCATTTGTTTTTGATTTAATAATATCAAAAGCTCCATTTACAATATTTTGTGCCAGATTTTTTTTCCCTGATTTTAAGATTCGCGTTACTAATAAACTAACTAAGTAACTATTATATGTAGGATCTGGTTTCGGAAATCGTTTCTTTGAAATATTTCGACGTGACATAATACTAATTATTTTTTAATAAATCATTTTTATTAAATATTAAGATAAGATTTAATATTTAACTCTTTGGTTTTTTCACCCCATATTTTGAACGTCTTTGTGTTCGGTCTTTTACACCACCGCTATCTAATGCACCACGAACAATATGGTAACGAACACCAGGTAGATCTTTCACACGACCACCACGGATTAACACTACGGAATGCTCTTGTAAATTATGACCTTCACCGGGAATATATGCTGTTACTTCAAAACCAGATGTTAAACGAACACGAGCAACTTTACGAATTGCTGAATTAGGTTTTTTTGGTGTTGTTGTATAAACACGTGTACATACACCACGGCGTTGTGGGCAATTTACTAACGCAGGTGATTTTGTTTTTTTCTTAATCTGAATTCGTCTTGAACGAACTAATTGCTGAATAGTTGGCATTTATTTATAAAGTAATTAAGTAAGTTTTAATTATTTTAATATAATTAATTTAGTTATTTTTTGTTTGTAATCCATATTTTTTCATAAATCTTTCTACACGTCCTTCACTATCAACAAGTGTTTGTGAATCAGTATAAAAAGGATGATTTCCTAACCAAACATCAACTTGTAATTGTGGTTTTGTTGATCCAACAGTACAAAGTGTTTTTCCCTCACATAGAACAGGAGTATTTGGAAACCAATTCGGATGAATTTCAGATTTTGGCATATTTTAAAATTTTTTAACGTTTTGAATATTGTGATGCTTTTCTTGCTTTTCGTAAACCATATTTTTTTCGTTCTTTAATACGTGAATCACGAGTTAAAAAACCAAATGGTTTTAAAACTAAACGATTAGAACTTTCCATTTTACAAAGTAATCTTGAAACTCCCAATTTAATTGCATCAGTTTGACCGGTTAAACCGCCTCCTTTTACAATTGCAATAATATCAAATTGGTCTTTTAAGTTTAACTTTTCTAAAGGTTCTAAGATAGCATTTAAGTAATTGGTATTATATTGCAAATATTTTTCACCAGAAAATTTATTAATAATAACTTTTCCATTACCTGGTACTAAAAAAACTCGTGCAATAGCACGTTTTCGTTTTCCAAGACCAATTTTCTCTTTTTGAAAAATTGTATTCATAAATAATTTTTAATTTATTAGTTAAAGTACATCCAATTGTTTTGGATCTTGGGCTAAATGTGGATGTTGATCACCTTGATAAATTTTTAATCGATTTGTTAAATGTTTTTTTGGATAACCATTTGGTAACATATTAAAAACACATCTTTCAATAATTTGTTTTGGTAAGACATTTACTAATCGTTTCAATGATTTCCCTGGACGTCCAGGTTTGAAAACATGGAATCGTTCAATATCACGATCAAGTTTGATATATTCACTATTGATTAAAATTACGTAATCACCAACATCTACAGATGGATGATAAATTGATTTTGATTTCCCTGTTAATAATGGTACGATAGTAGAAGCTAAGCGTCCTAGTTGCTTATCTTTACAATCAATGACGTACCATTTTCTTTTATTATAGGTTGAAGCTGGAATAAAGGTTTTATTCATAAAATTAAATTAAATAATTATTTTAAGACTATTCCTAATTTATTTTTAAGAGTAGCAAAAACTTCGTCCGCAGATTTTCGACCAAAGTTTTTTAATTCTAAAAGTTTTTCTGGAGAATAATCTAATAAATCTCCAATAGTATTAATTTGTGCTCTTTTTAAACAATTATAAGGACGGACTGATAATTGCAATTCTTCAATTGCAATATGAGTATATGGATCGACAGGTTTTGTCTGCGTTTTTTCTTTTATACTTTCTTTTTCTTGATTTATTTTATGTTCAGTAATCGATTTAAACAAGTCGATAATTAAATTCGATCCGGAAAAAATTGCTTGTTCTGGAGAAATACTTCCATTAGTCCAAATATCAAGAAATAAACGTTCTTTGACGTTATTCAAACTATCATAAACGTTTTCAACTTTAAAGTCGACTTTTTGGACAGGCATAAAAATAGCATCTGTTTCTATAAAGTCTTCAAACTTATCAGAAAAAAGTTCATTAGCTAATCTATATCGGGTTCCCGATTCAATTTTAAATTCTATTTCTAAAATATGTGAACTTGAAATCGTAGCAATATAATGATTAGGATTAATAATTTCGACCTCTGGAGGTAATTGAATTGAACTAGCAGTAATAACTGCTGGTCCATGTAATCTCAGTCTTGCAAATTGTCGCGTCAAATTTTTTGATTTTAAAACAATTCCTTTTAAATTTAATAAAATTTCAAGTATATCTTCACGAACTCCGGGAATTAAAGAAAATTCATCTTTTACTCCGGCAATTCGAACGCCTGTAATAGCAGTCCCTTTTAAATCCCCCAGTAAAACTCTTCGTAATAGATTTCCAATTGTTATTCCTTGTCCAGAGCTAAGGGAATCAATTAAAAATTGCCCATACATAGAACCCGATTCAATTTTTTCTGATTTTAAACATTCTATTAGTAAATTAGAACTATTCATGATTTTTTGTCGAATTCTTAATTTATTTAGTATTGAATAAACTAAAACTTATACACGTCGACGTTTTCGCGGTCGACAACCATTATGTGGTACTGGTGTTATGTCTTGAATTGAAAGAATTTCTAAACCTGCTCCTTCTATAGAACGAATAGCAGTTTCACGCCCAGACCCTTGACCTTTTACTAAAATTTCAACGGTTTTTATTCCTGTACTTAAGGCTTCTAACGAAGCCTTTTCTGCAGCTGTTTGAGCTGCAAAAGGTGTACCTTTACGAGCGCCTTTAAATCCAGAACTACCAGAAGATGCCCATGAAATTGTATCCCCTGCTATATTAGTAATTGTAACAATCGTATTATTAAATGTTGATTGAATATGAACAACACCTGTTCCAAGATTACTTCTATTTTTTTTTACTGTGGATTTTCGGATTTTTTGTGCCATATTAAAGTAATATTTTTAATTAGTATAACTGCCAATAAAAGAATACTATTTTTTCTTACCAGTAACAGTTTTCTTTGCACCTCGTCTTGAACGTGCATTTGTTCTTGTTCTTTGTCCTCGAACAGGTAAGCTATTTCTGTGTCTTTTTCCTCGATGACAATTAATTTCATTTAATCGTTTTATATTTAATCCATTAAAACGACGTAAGTCTCCTTCAAATTTTAAATCAGAATTTTCTAGAATATTTCTTAATGTTACTGATTGTTCTGTAGTAATATCATCTGTTCTCGTTTCCGGACTGATTTCTGCTAGTTCAATAATCTTATTTGCCGATGTAAGTCCAATCCCATGAATATACGTAAGTGCATATGCAATTCGTTTATTTCTTGGTAAATCTATACCTAGTAATCTTACCACTTCATTAACTCCTTTTAAATATTAACCTTGTCGCTGTTTATGTTTGGGATTTGAACAAACTACCATAATTTTCCCATGTCTTTTAATTACGCGACATTTATCACACATTTTTTTAACTGAAGGACGAACTTTCATTATAAAGTTATAAATATTAAATTGATAAATAATTTTTTATTTGATTTAATCAAATCTTTCATTGTAAATATTAGAAAGAATGATACTTTTCATTTCCCGTGAAATATCTAAAACAACCCCTACCAAAATTAATAATGATGTAGTACCTAAACCATTAAAACTTGAAATATTTAAAATACCTTCAATAATATTTGGAAGGGTTACAAGAATTGCCAATATTATTGCTCCAAATAATGTTACCCGTTGCATTACTTGTTTTAAATAAAATGTAGTTGCTAAACCTGGCCGGACACCAGGGATACTAACAGCCATCTTTTGCAGTTCTTGTGCAATATCTTTTGGGTTTAATACAATAGTCGAATAAAATGAGCTAAATATTAAGATTAAGATAAAGTAACTTACCCAATAGATAATTTTTGACGATTTTAAAAAAATAGGAATTGTTAAAAACGGAAATACTCCTAAATTTGTAATATAACTTGGCAATACTAAAAGAGCAGTTGTTAAAATAATTGGCATAACACCTGCTTGATTAAACCGTAAAGGAATATAATTACTAGATGTTGCTTTTGAAAGTAATGATTGATTTTGTCCAAGTTGTTTTGAAGAAATTAAGGGAACAATTCTCGCACTTTCTTGCAATGTAATAATTCCAGAAATTGCAATAAAAAATAAAATTGCAATTCCAATAGTAGAAGCCAAAGTTAAATTTCCAGTATTTTCACTTATTAATTTTTTACCTAAATTTGGTAAACTTGAAATTATATTTGTATAAATTAATAAAGATGCACCATTTCCTAATCCATATTCTGTAATTAACTCACTCAACCATAATACTATCATGGCACCTGTAGTAAGCCAAAGAATTATTTCAAACGCTAATAACGGACTCCAATCAAATAAAGCACGTTTTAAATAGAAAGCAATACTTGAACTTTGAATTAGTGCCCATCCTAATGTAATTAAACGAGTTAAACGTGTAATGGCTCTTCTACCTTCGCCACCACCTTCTTTTTGTAATTTAGAAACACTAGGAATTAATCCAGTTATTAACTGAACCATAATTGATGCATTTATATATGGAAATATATTTAATGTAAATAATCCAATTACAAATGTATCATTTCCTGAAAAAGTACTAACTAAATTTTTTGTAATTGGGTGTTGTTGAATATAAAACGCTAAATGTCCATGATTGATACCTGGAATTGGAAGAAAGGTACCCATTCTAATAAATAGAAGTATACCTACGCTTAATAAAAGACGTTTCAATAAAATGTCATCTGTCTTTTTCATTTTTTTTAATCGTTTAAAATTCTGGTACTTTTATTTAAACTAATAATTAATTATTAGTTTAAGTCACGTTTTTGTAAAACTTCCGATTTTGTTGTTAAGCTTTCTAATGCTACAATTGCTGCACGCGCATTGTTCAATAAATTATCGGAACCTAATTGTTTTGCAATAACATTTTTAATGCCTGCAACTTCTAAAACCGTTCTAACGGCTCCACCTGCAATAACACCTGAACCTTCAATTGAAGGTCGCATTACAATTTTACAGGCACCTACATCACCAATAACACCATGAGGAATACTTAAATATTTTGTAAGTGGAATATTAATTAAATTTTTTCTTCCATCAGTTTTGGCTTTTTTAAAAGCATTAACAACATCTTCAGCTTTACCTACCCCAACACCAACTTGACCATTTTCATCACCGATAACAACAACAGCACGAAAACTTAATTTTTTCCCACCTTTTGTTACTTTTGTTACGCGGCTGATTTTAATTAACCGTTCAATAAATTTAATATCATTTATATTTTCATTACGACGGGGTGTTTTTTTTATTTTATTAACTTGTTTTAACTCGGTACTCATAAAATTTATTAGTTTTAAATTATTAATTAAAATTGTAAGCCACCTGCTCGAGCACCGTCGGCTAAAGCTTTTATACGTCCATGATATAAATATGGACCTCGATCAAAGACAATTTTTGTAATATTCTTTTTAATACTTAATTCAGCCAATTTTTGTCCCATAAGTCTTGAAGCATCACATGTTCTTCCACTATCACTATTAAGCTTAATGTCTCGGTCTAATGTAGAACATGAAACAAGTGTTGTTGATGTTGTATCATCTATAATTTGGGCATAAATATTTTCATTAGAACGAAAAACTGATAAACGTGGGCGTTCTAATGTTCCTTTTATTAACCCTCTTACACTTTCACGTTTTAACTTTTTGTACTTATCAGGTTTTAATTTTTTATTTTTATTTTTAAGTCTTAATAAAACTCTTTTCGAAAATTTCATAATCTAATTTTTTTTACAACTTAATAATTTTTATTTTTTACCCGATTTTCCAGCTTTACGTAAGATTTTTTCACCTTTATAAAGAATTCCTTTTCCTTTATATGGTTCTGGAGGTCGCCATGCTCTTACTTTTGCTGCGAATAATCCTAATTGTTCTTTATCACATGACTTTATTTCAATTTTTGTGTTTTGAACAACTTCAATTGTTATTCCATCTGGAATTTCAATCTCTACCGGATGGCTATAACCTAAATTTAATACAAGAGATTTTCCTTGAACACTTGCTCGGTATCCTACACCTTGTAACATAAGTGTTATCAAAAATTGTTCAGAAACACCAATAACCATATTATTTATTAATGTTCTATAAAGCCCATGTAAAGCTTTATTCGTACGTGTTTCATTTTTTAAACCTACAATTAAAGTATTATCAATGTTTTCAATTTTAATGACATCGGGAATTGATTTTTCTAATGTGCCAAATTTTCCTTTAACCGTTAATATTGAATTATCAGTTGTAATATTAATATCTACAGCTGTTGGTACTTTAATTGGTAATTTTCCGATTCGTGACATATTATATATTTACTCCAATTACCAAATATAACATAAAACTTCACCACCAATGCCTAGCTCTTTCGCTTTAACATTAGTCATTACACCTTTTGATGTTGAAAGAATAGCAATTCCTAATCCATCTAAAACATTTGGTAGTGTTTTTGAATTACTATAAACTCGTAAACCCGGTTTACTAATACGTTTGATTGTCTTAATAACACGTTCGCGAGATTGACCTTTGTACTTTAATGAAAGAAGTAAATATTGATATAAATTTTCATTATAGATTTCAAAATTTTCAATAAACCCTTCTTCCTTAAGAATTGTAGCTATTGCTTTTGACATTTTTGTCGCTGGTACTTCAACAATTTGATGTTTTACCATGTTAGCATTTCGGATACGAGTTAACATATCTGCAATATTATCTGTGACCACTAGTAGCTCCTTACTCTGATTGTTTTCATTTTATTTATTCTTGTGACCAGCGTTTGCGGCGTAAGTGTTTTTTTCGATCCCAAACTTGATTAATTTCTTCAAAAGATGAATATTTATCATAGTAACCACAATCATTTAATGGGAATCGTAAAAACTTTAATAAGATCATTCCATTTAAAACTCTATCCACTGTTTTTGAACGAGATTTTGGAGTAGAAGAATCTAAAACAAGAGTTATAGTTAATCCTTGAATTTGATCAACATCATCGTATTCAATCTCTGGAAAGATTAATTGTTCTTTTAATGAAAATGTATAATTACCAGCTTTATCAAAGCTTCTAACTGATAACCCGCGAAAATCACGAATTTGTGCAAAAGTAAAGAAGATTAATTTTGTAAGAAAATTATACATTTTATCACCACGTAAAGTTGTTGTTAATCCTAACTCCATATCTTCACGAATTTTAAATCCAGCTACCGCTTTTTTTGCTCTTGTAATAATAGGTTTTTGACCTGTAATTTGAGTAAATTCAGTAATACTTTTTTTTAAGATATTAGTATTTTGTGCAGCTAAACCTAAGCCCCGATTAATACTAATTTTCTTAAGTTTTGGAATTGTATGAATATTTGAAAATAATTCTGGATTACTTTTTTGTAATACAGGATGAATACCAGTTGTATATTCTTTTTTTATATTTTCTAATAGAGCATATAATTCTGCAATTTCTTCTAAAGAATGTTGACTACGCATATTCGTTATTTAAAATAATTTAAATTAATTTAACATTAGAATGATGAATTGGAGCTTCAAATTGTTTTATTTCTCCTACATCACTTTCAGTATTTGGTTTAATATGTTTAAACTTAAAATTAATACCTTTTACTAAAATTTTTCCTGTATTTCGATAAACTTTAGTAACTTCACCTGTTTTATTTTTATCAAAACCAGAAATAATTTTTACATTATCACCAACTTTAACATGTAATTTTATATCTTTTGGCATTTATAAAACCTCCGGAGCTAATGACACAATTTTAGAAAAATTCTTATCACGAATTTCACGAGCAACGGGTCCAAATACACGTGTACCACGTGGATTATTTTCTGTATTTACTATCACAGCGGCATTATCATCAAATCTAATATACATTCCATCAGAACGACGAATAGTTTTTGATGTTCGGACAATGACTGCACGGACAACATTCGATTTTTTGATTGGCATATTTGGGATAGCTTCTTTAACAACACCAATAATAGTATCGCCAATTTTTCCGTATTTGCGGTTTCCACCTAAAACTCGAATACACATAATTTTTTTTGCACCCGTATTATCGGCTACCGTTAACATTGTTTGTGGATATATCATAAACGTTTAAGCTTAAGTAAGTAAAGATGATTTTGACATAATTTTAGATACTGACCAACGTTTTCGTTTACTCAATGGTCGACATTCTGTAACTAAAACTTGATCACCAATATTGCATTGACTCATTTCATCATGCGCCAAATATTTACGTGTTTTTATCATTGTCTTTGAGTATATTGGATGTGGGTATCGGCTTTCAACTTTTACAACCACAGTTTTTTGCATTTTATTACTGACAACAATACCAACTTTTTCTTTTACAGGCATTTTAAAACTCCTTAAAGTCTCTATTTTTAAATCGGTATAAAACTAATTGGCGCTATCAATTAATTTATCTACAGTATTACTTTTTGTTTCTTCTACAACATCAATTCGTGCTGTTAAAATTGTTTTTAATTGTGCTATACGACGTTTTGCATTTTTAATTTCATGTGATTTAAAAGGCTGACGCGTAGCTTTTTTAAAACGTAAATCAAACAACATTTTCTCTGCTTTAATAATTTCTTCAGAGATTTCTAGTGTTGAAAGTGTTTTAATATCATTAAATTTAGGGATACCCATACTGTATTAATTATCGTTTTTAATAATAAATTTTGTTTTAATTGGTAATTTATATGCAGCTAATTTAAAAGCAGCCCGTGCAACTTCTTCCGGAACGGAACTAATTTCAAATAAAATTGTTCCTGGTTTTACTGTTGCAACCCAATAATCAACTGCACCTTTACCAGACCCCATTCGTGATTCAGCAGCACGAGCTGTAACTGTTTTATCTGGAAAAATACGAATCCACAAAGATGCCCCACGTTTTGTATAACGTGTAATTGTACGTCGGGTTGCTTCAATTTGACGTGAGGTAATCCATGACGGTTCTAAAGCTTGTAACCCATATTTTCCAAATGTAACTTCATTTCCACGCGTGGCTTTACCACGCATTCTTCCGCGATGATATTTTCTATACTTTGTTCGTTTTGGACTTAACATAATGAAATTAGATTAATTAATAAATATACTTTTGTAATTAATGTCTCTGTTTTGATTATTTTTTTAAGATTTCATTTTTAAATAACCATACTTTAACACCAAGAACACCGTAAATAGTATTAGCTTCTTTCGTAGCATAATCAATATCAGCTCGTAAGGTCTGTAACGGAACTCTACCTTCGCGAATCCACTCACTTCGGGCAATTTCCGCTCCATTTAAACGACCTGATACTTCAATTTTAATACCATTTACTTGACTATCTTGAGCACATTGAAGGCCTTCACGAATTGCTCGGCGGAACGCAACCCGATCTTCAAGTTGTAAAACTACAAGATCTGCTATAAGTGAAGCACTTGTATTAACATTTTCAACTTCAATAATGTTAATTGTTATCTGTTTTTGTGGTATAAATTTTTTAATACTAGTAGCTAAACTTTTTATACCATTTCCTTGATTTCCAACTAATACACCTGGACGAGCTGCTTCAATATTAATTTCAATATCACCTAAGCCATTTCTATTAATTTTGACATTTGAAATACTTGCTAAAGCTTCAAATTTATTAAGATATGTTCGGATTTTATAGTCTTCGACTAATAAAGTTGAATAATTTTTAAAATCGGAATACCAAGCAGACCGATGTTCTTGTGTAATACCTAATCGAAATCCCAAAGGATGTGTCTTTTGTCCCATAGAAAAAATCCTTAATTTTTAATTTCTTAACTAATTGATTTTACAACAACTGTAATATGACAAGTTGGTTTTAAAATCTTATAAGCTCGGCCTTGGGCACGTGGTCGAATACGTTTTAATTTTGGTCCTTCATCTGCAAAGATTTCCGAAATAATCAATTTCTTTTTATCTAAGTTATAATTATTTTTTGCATTTGCGGCTACAGAATGGACGACTTGCCAGATTGGAGAACCGGCATCATATGGTAAGAATTCTAAGATCATTAATGCTTCTTGGTAAGAACGACCCCGAATTTGATCTAAAACTTGTCGTACTTTATGTGGTGATATTCGAACATATTTTGCTACTGCTTTTACTGATTGACTACTACTATTGGACATAATATAGTTTCCTTAAGATTGTTTACATATATTTAAAGTTTTTAAATAATCTCTAAATAACTTAACTATAAAACCTAGTTTCTATAGGGACGTCGTTATTTTTTTTCTTGCGACGTATTAATTCCATACGCTAATTTAATGGTAATATATTCACCTGGTTCTAGATTTTGGTATTTTTCATACATAAACTTGTTATTATTTGAAACTTTATTTATGTAAATTTCATACACCCACATATCAAAGAAATTTATAGATAAATTATTTTGTAAAGAAATTACAATTGAATATAAAGCTTGTAAGAGGAAATCTCGTTCAACCGGATTTGATTTTAAAAGATAAGAAATATCGTCACGTACGTAATAGAAATGTTTAAACTGAACACTTTGCAAAATTAATTTTGCCAGTGGAGATAACTTCTTTTCAGATTTAACATTAAAAGTTTTAATTTGAAAACTTTTTGGAAAATTTAATGTTAATTCTAATCGTGCCATATTTAGGTTTTCCTTAACGGTTTAACGTTTTGTCTTTTTATCTGCTTTAATATGAGATTTAAATGTCCGTGTAGAAACAAATTCTCCAAGTTTATGACCAACCAATTGATCAGAAATAAAAATTGGAACATGTTGTTTTCCATTATAGACAGCTATTGTAAATCCAACCATATTTGGTAATATAGTCGAACTACGCGACCAAGTTGTAATTATATCTTTTTTTCCTTCTGCATTCATTTTATTAATTTTTTTTAACAAATGATATGCAACGAAAGGTCCTTTTTTTAATGATCTTGACATTTGTAAGAATGTTAGTAATAAATTATTTTTTATAAATTAATTAAGAACGTCTACGAAGAATATAGGCATTACTAAGTTTTTTTGTTTTTCTTGTTTTTTTACCTAATGCTGCTTTACCCCAAGGTGTTAACGGTCTTGTACGACCAATGGGTGTTCGACCTTCCCCACCACCATGTGGATGATCACATGGATTCATTACTGAACCCCTAACAGTTGGGCGTTTTCCTAACCAACGAGTGCGTCCTGCTTTTCCACTTTGGACTAAAAAAGCATCATTGTTACTAACTTCGCCGATAGTTGCAAAACATTCTTTTCGAATTAATCTAATTTCCTTCGATGGTAATCGTAAAGTAACATAGTTACCTTCTTTCGCTAAAATTTTTGCTGATGTTCCAGCAGAACGAACAATTTGACCACCACGATTAGGAATTAATTCAATGTTATGAACTGAAGTTCCTAATGGAATTTCTTCTAACGGTAATGCATTTCCAATATTTAATCCAATTCCTTTTCCAGATGAAATTTTATCTCCAACATTTAAATTATTAGGATGTAAAATATACCTTTTTTCGCCATCAGCAAAATGAAGTAACGCAATGCGAGCATTTCGATTTGGGTCATATTCAATGGAATTTACAACCGCTTCAATCTCATACTTATTACGTTGAAAGTCAATTAATCGATAACGTTTTTTGTGACCCCCACCACGGTGTCTAATTGTAATAACGCCTCTATTATTTCGACCTTTACTTCTCTGATTTTTTCTAATTAAACTTTTTTCGGGTTTATTAGTTGTTAGTTCTGAAAAAGCCGATAAGGCTCTATTTCTTGTTCCTGGTGTATATGATTTATATAGACGAATACTCATAAACTTGATTAATTTATATAATTGTTAATTTTCTTCTGCAAATAAGTTTATTGTATCACCCTCTGCTAAAGTTACAATTGCTTTTTTATAATGTGATTTCCATCCAATATATTTACCAACTCTTTTTTGTTTTTTTGGTAAATGAGAGGTGTTGATTTTTATCACTTTAACATTAAATAAATATTCAATTGCAGCTTTAATTGTAGGTTTATCAGATTTAGGGCTTACAACAAAACTATACTGATTATTTGCTAATAATCTTGTGGCTTTATCAGTAATAATTGGATATTTTATAATTTTCATAATGCTATCATCTGAACAATTAGTCACAATAAATCTCCTTTATATCATTGATGGCTAATGGTGTTAATAAAATTTGATTTGCTTTTAATAAGCTTAACGTATTTAAGTTTGATGCAGAAATTAATTCAACATTTTTTAAATTTTGAGTTGATAATTTTAATGCATTTGTTTTTTTTGAAACAATAATTAAAATCTTTTCATTAAAAGTTACATTATAACTATTGCAAAGATTACAAAAAGCTTTTGTTTTAGGTTCTGTAATTAAAGATTCTAAATTAGCAATTACCGAAATATTATTCCGTTTATTATATAATAAAGTTTGTAATGCTAAATTACGTTCTTTTTTATTTAATTTTAAAGTAACTGTTTTAGGTTTAGGACCAAATATTACACCACCTCCTTTCCATAATGGCGAGCGGCTTGAACCTGCACGAGCACGACCAGTTCCTTTTTGACGCCAAGGTTTTTTACCACCACCTCGAACTTCACTTCGAGTTTTTGTTGAAACCGTTCCTTGTTTTTGAGAAAATTGATGTCTTAAAATATCTCTATGAATTAAATAATTACCTGAATTTTCTAATACGGTAAGATTTAAGTTATATTTCTCAGATGAACTTTGTTCATTTGAGTCAAATGAATTATATTCTATTGTTTTTTGAACAGCCATATAATACTTTTCCTAATGTTCATTTTTTTAATAATTTTTTTATTCATTATTTAGAGGGAACGATACTAACTAAATTTCCAGGTTTTCCAGGAATAGCACCCTTAACAACTAAAATATTTTCGTCATTGTTTACTTGAACAATTTTCAGTTTTCTAATATTTGTAGTTTTATTACCTAGTTGACCTGCCATTTTTTTACCTGGTAAAACACGTCCTGGTGATGTTCCCATACCGATTGAACCAGGAGCTCTATGGTTTTTCGAACCATGAGTCATAGGACCTCTTGCAAAATTATGACGTTTTTGAAGACCTGAAAAGCCTTTACCGATACTCTTTCCTGTAACGTTAATTAATTGTCCCGCAACAAATGATTCAACATTTAAAACTTGTCCAACGTTGAAATTATTGGGATCACTTACACGAAATTCTTTTAAATATTTCAACGGTTGAATATTTGACTTTTGTAAATGACCTAATTGAGGTTGTGTTAAAGATTTTGGTGAAACATTTCCATAACCAACTTGAATAGCATTATAACCATCATTTAATGTTGTTTTAACTTGTGTAATTACACAAGGTCCAACTTTTAAAATTGTAACTGGAATGATATTCCCTGATTCATCAAATATTTGGGTCATTCCAATTTTGTTACCTAATAAACCTAAAGACACAATATTTTTCTCCAAAAATACTTATTTATATATTAATATTGATAAAAACGAATTTTTATTATATGTAAACTTAGTAAGTTTACTAATTATAATCAGCAAACTATCTTATAAAGATAAGAAAATATAATCATTTTGTCTATATAAGAAATATATACAATGTTATAAATATTATTTACGTTGCATACTAAGATTTGTTTGGGTAAATTTTAGTTTAAATAAAAATTTATATATTCCTTATTAATAATATTTACCTTTTTTAGATTTAGGTCTGTCGTATAATGAGTATTAGTAAACATTAATTTATTCGAAAGGAGATCCACTATATGAATAAAGTAGTTGGAATTGATTTAGGAACAACAAATTCTGTAGTTGCTGCTATTGAAGGTGGACAACCGACTGTAATTACAAATTCAGAAGGTTTCCGAACAACTCCCTCAATTGTAGCATATACAAAGAAAGAAGAACTATTAGTTGGGCAAATTGCAAAACGTCAAGCTGTTATTAATCCGGAAAATACGTTTTTCTCAGTGAAACGTTTTATCGGTTGTAAAGAAAATGAAATTTCTGAAGAATCAAAAGAGTTACCATATAAAGTAATTAAAGATAATAATGGAAACATTAAAATTAAATGTTCATCTCTAAATAAAGACTTTAGTCCTGAAGAAATTTCTGCACAAGTTTTACGTAAATTAATTGCCGATGCAAAAGAATATTTAGGACAAGATGTTACAAAAGCAGTAATTACTGTACCCGCTTATTTTAATGATTCACAACGTCAAGCAACAATTGATGCTGGAAAAATTGCTGGAGTAGAAGTTTTAAGAATTATTAATGAACCGACAGCAGCTTCTTTAGCTTACGGATTAGATAAAAAACAAAATGAAACTATTTTAGTTTTTGATTTAGGTGGTGGTACATTTGATGTATCAATTTTAGAAGTTGGTGATGGAATTTTTGAAGTGTTATCAACAGCTGGAGATACAAATTTAGGTGGTGACGATTTTGATAAAGCTTTAGTCCGTTGGTTAGTTGAGGATTTTGAAGCAAAAGAAGGCATTAATTTAACTAAAGATATTCAAGCTTTACAACGCTTAACAGAAGCAGCTGAAAAAGCAAAAATGGAATTATCAACGGTTGAAAAAACAACTATTAATTTACCGTTTATTACTGCTGATCAAAATGGACCTAAACATATTGAACAAGAATTAACACGTGAGAAATTTGAAACTCTATGTAAAGCATTAATCGATCGTTGTCGAATTCCAGTTGAAAAAGCCTTAAAAGATGCTAAATTAGAAAAATCTGAAATTAATGAAGTTGTGTTAGTAGGTGGCTCAACACGTATTCCAGCGATTCAACAATTAGTAGAATCTTTAACAGGGAAAAAACCAAATAAAACTGTTAACCCTGACGAAGTTGTTGCCATTGGCGCTGCAATTCAAGCGGGTATTTTAGCCGGTGAAATCACAGATATCTTATTATTAGATGTAACTCCATTATCACTTGGTGTTGAAACATATGGTGGTATATTTACTAAACTGATTACACGTAACACTACTATCCCGGTTAAAAAATCAGAAGTATTTTCAACCGCTGCGGATTATCAAGAAAATGTAGAAATTCATGTTTTACAAGGTGAAAGAGAATTTGCTAGTGATAATAAAAGTTTAGGGAATTTTAAATTGGAAGGAATTCCAAAAGCTCTTCGTGGTGTACCACAAATTGAGGTAACATTTGATATTAATGTAGATGGAATTTTATCTGTAACAGCTAAAGAAAAAGAAACTGGAAAAGAACAATCAGTAACAATCCAAGGGGCTTCAAATTTATCGGAAAGTGAAGTTGAGTCTATGGTTGAAGAAGCCGCTAAATATGCTGCTATGGATCAAGAGAGAAAAGAGTTAGTAAACTTAAAAACTTATGCAGAAACACTTTGCAAAGACGCTTCAACTAAAATAGCTGAAATGAAAGCATCTAATCCTGGTAATGAAGATCCACAAATCCAAAATTGGCAAGAGACAATCAATTATGTGGAAGGAATTTGTAAAGGTGATGATGCTAATGCAATTAAAGAAGCACTTGAAAAATTAAAAACAACTTGTCAAGAAATAGAAGAAAAAATGCCATCAAATACTGCTGGTAATAATAATACTTCTGTTGTTGACGATTTTTAAATAAAAAAATTAACTAGAGAATTAATTTTCTCTAGTTAATTTCTAAAACCCTTTTATTTCTTTTGTTCAATATCGTCGACAATAATACATTCTGTTGTTAAAATCATACTAGCAATTGATGTAGCATTTTGTAAGCCTGATCGCGTTACTTTAGCAGGATCTACAACTCCTTCTTCATACATATTTCCAAAAATATTTTTTGCTGCATTATAACCAATTTCAAATTCTTGCTCTTGAACTTTTCCTATAATAACTGGACCATTAATTCCCGCATTTTCGGCAATTCTTTTTAATGGAGCAACAATTGCACGTGAAATAATAAGTGCACCAATTAATTCGTCTTCTTTTAAATTGTTTTTTGCCCAAGTAACTAAATTTTCGGATAAATGAGTTAAAGTTGCTCCACCACCAGGAACAATTCCTTCTTCTACGGCAGCTCGTGTTGCATTAATGGCATCTTCTAAACGTAATTTTTTATCTTTCATTTCGGTCTCTGTGACTGCGCCTACACGAATAACAGCAATTCCTCCTGAAAGTTTTGCAATTCGATCTTGTAGCTTTTCTTTTTCATATGCAGTATCTGCTACGTTAACCTGCTTCCGTAGCTGTTCACAACGAGCTTTAATATTTTCAATTTCTAGGCCATCACCTACAATAGTTGTACTATCTTTATTAACTATTATTCTTCTTGCTTGACCTAATAAATTAATTTGAATATTATCCAAACTTAATCCAGCATCTTGCGTAATAACAGTTCCCCCGGTTAAAACAGCAATATCTTGCAACATTAACTTTCTTAATTCTCCAAATCCAGGAGCACGTACTGCAACAACATTTACAATCCCTCGTAATTTATTCAAAATAAGAGTTGCTAATGCTTCTTTTTCAACATCTTCAGCAATAATTAATAACGGTCGTTTTGTTTTTGTAATTTGTTCTAAAATTGGTAATAAATCTTGTTGAACTAAAGTGATTCGTTTATCAGTTAATAAGATATATGGATTTTCGTAAGACACCTCCATTTTTTCTGTATCAGTTATGAAATAAGGTGATATAAACCCTTTTTCTAATTTCATACCTTCTGTAATTTCTAATTCAGTAACGATACCTTTACCTTCTTCTAATGAAATTACACCTTCTTTGCCAACTTTTGCTAACGCATCTGCTATTAATGTTCCAATAATATCATCATTACCAGCTGAAATTGATGCAACCTGTTGAATAGCTTGAATATCTTCAACAGGTTGTGCAAATTCATTAATTTGCATTACTAAATATTGTGTCGCTTTTTCCATACCTAATTTTATTGAAATTGGGTTAGCTCCTGCAGCTACATTTTTTAGCCCTTCTTTAACCATAGCATAAGCAAGAACAGTTGCGGTTGTAGTGCCATCGCCTGCAACATCATTTGTTTTTGCTGCAGCTTGACGAATTAAAGAAACACCTGTATTTTCAATATGGTCTTCTAAGTTAATTTCTTTTGCAATCGTGACACCATCATTAACAATTTGCGGCGAACCATATGTTTTTTCTAGTACAACATTTCGACCTTTTGGGCCTAATGTTACTGAGACTGCTTCAACCATAATTTCCATTCCGCGTTCTAAAGCACGTCTTGCATTATCTTGATATAATATTTTCTTTGCCATAAAATCTAATTTAAATAAATGTATAAAAAGTTTTTATTTATAACTCTAAAATAATCTTTAATAATTCGGCAAGCAAAATATGTAATTTTGTTAAAATTTTTTTTATATAAAAGCTTTACTAAAAAGAACTTTACCTAGTATTATTTAAGAGTAATACAGTTTGGGCTTGTAGCTCAGTGGACTAGAGCACGTGGCTACGAACTACGGTGTCAGGGGTTCGAATCCCTTCTTGCCCAATATATTAAATTATGTTGTAGATATTATAAATTCTTAACAGGTTTATACCTTACTGTATTACTATACTGGGGTGTCGCCAAGCGGTAAGGCTGTGGACTTTGACTCCGCCATTCGTAGGTTCGAATCCTGCCACCCCAGTTTTTAAAATAGAAAAGCTTCGACATTTAATTTACATTCTTATAAGTTTTCGATAAACTAAAAGTTGGAAAATATAGGAAGAAAATTTTTTTATGAATAAAAGAAACTATGGTTGCTCATATTCAATTTATAAAAGGAATAGATGAAAAAGTTTTACCAGATGTTCGTTTAACGCGCTCACGAGATGGGAGTACGGGAACGGCTACTTTTAAATTTAAAAATGCAAATATTTTAGATAAAAGTTTAGCATTAAATGGTGAAATTACCGGTATGTATATGATTGATCAAGAAGGTGTATTAGAAACTCGAGATATAAGTGCTGTCTTTGTTAAAGGAAAACCTAGGTATGTTGAATCAATTTATATTATGAAAACTCCTGAAGCTTGGAATCGTTTCATGCGATTTATGGAACGTTATGGAGAAAGTAATGGGTTAAGCTTTACCAAAGCTTAACTATTTTTTATCAAAAAAGTATACGAAATAACAATTTTTGAATGAAAATATTTCTCATTTTTTCAGAGATTGTTATTTCTTAACCACCACCAACAATAGTTACAATTTCAATTTTATCGTGATTTTCTATAAAAATTCTATTCCACTCCTTTTTACTACAAATAAAATTATTATATTCAATGATTAAAAGTGATGAATTATAACTAAAATAGTTAATTAGATCATATAAATTAATAGATTTATGTATACAGTATTCTTCTCCATTTAAAAAAAAAGTTTTCATTATTTACCTCTTTAATTAAAGAATTATTATTAATAACCTAGACGTAGTTTACCATAAGTTGGTATCATATTCTATGATAAATAGTTTGGCGGGTGTAGCCAAGTGGTTAAGGCAGTGGGTTGTGATTCCACCATTCGCCGGTTCAAGTCCGGTCACTCGCCCTACTTTAAATGTTTAAAAATAAAAAGTAAGAAAAATTAAAGAGAGATTAATAGTATTTTATGTCACGTTATCGAGGACCCAAGTTAAGAATTACAAGAAGATTAGGTGTATTACCAGGTTTGACACAAAAAACATCTCATAAAAAAGATCGTCCTGGTCAGCATGGGAAAAATTTAGGTGATAGTAAAAAGAAATCAACAGAGTACGGAATTCGATTAGAAGAAAAACAAAAACTAAAATTTAATTATGGTTTAAGTGAAAGTCAATTATATCACTATATTAAAGAAGCTCGTCGACGTAGAGGAGTAACTGGTTTAATATTGTTACAATTACTAGAAATGCGTTTAGACACAATTTGTTTTTCGTTAGGTTTTGCTTCTACGATTGCAGCAGCACGTCAACTAGTAAATCATGGTCATATTACAGTAAATGGAAAAGTCATTGATGTTCCAAGTTTCCAATGCCAAATTAACGATGTTGTTGGTATTAAACCAAAATCGACATCAAAAAATTTAATTGAAAATAATTTAAAAAATATTAATTTTACTGAACCACCAGCACATTTAACGTTTGATAAAGTAAAGTTAGAGGGAACTGTAAAAAATTATTGTGATCGAAATGAAGTTTTATTAGATTTAAATGAATTATTAGTTATTGAGTATTATTCACGACGATAAAATCATTATTTTATCTTCATTCTTTTATTTATGTAAAGATTGAGGATGACTTTAAGGTAAAGAAAAATTATTATTTATAAATTAGATTATGTTAAAATTAAGATTAAAACGAAATGGAAGAAAACGCCAACCAGCATATCGATTAGTTATTATGGAAAGTAGTACTCGACGTGATGGTCGTCCGGTAGATGAAGTAGGATATTATAATCCTATTACAAAAGAATCGTATTTTAATGAGGAAAAAATTACAAAATGGTTAAATCATGGTGTTCAACCAACAGAAACTGTTTTTCAATTATTAAAAAAAAGTAATTTAATCCAAATATAATATTGAATTTTATTCAAAACTCATTAAAAGCCTAATCTTTGTAATAATTAAGAGTATGTTTCTTTTAATTATTACAATTAATTTTAAAGTTTGTTTTTTCTTTTTATTGTTTTAAATTAATTCTTTTTTTAAATCATTTCTTTTAATAAAATAAAGATACTTAAATAGTTGATTTTTAAGTAAAATAGTACATTATAAAACTAATGATAGAAATAATTTTTATTGGAGAAGTTTAATGGATTGGAATATTACTCAAAATCTTTCATCTAATATTGTTTTTGGCATTTTATTATTTGCTACAATTATATATTGGATTAGTTTATCACTTTTTA